AAGGAAAAAATTCAAATCAAAACAAAATGAGGAAAGGAATAGAAATAATAGAAAATAGAAATAGAATAAGAATAAATAGAATATTAGAATATAGTCTAAATAAAAATTTTATCCATTTTGGATTTAATTTGGCGGCATGGCCAAGTGGTAAGGCGGGGGACTGCAAATCCTTTATCCCCAGTTCGAATCTGGGTGTCGCCTGATCAACAAAAAAAGACTTGAATTTCTTAATCCTGTTGATCGAAAGCATAGGCAAGGGACTAGGTCTGTTGATACTTTATTTTGAGAATCCGCAGGGCCTATAAAAGACTGTCATCTTTTTTCTCAAAATCTGGGTTCTGAGTGGGGCTCAAACAGGTACCAATAAATCTGAAGCAACCCAATCTTATTAATGATTGGTTTGGGCTATTCTGAATTGAATCAAATAAAAGAAATAGTGAGAATTCATTCTGGGCATCAGAACTATGAAAGTAAGAAGCAAGTAAGAAGTCGAAATCTTGGTATCCAAAGGTTCCCAAGAGACACTCCATTTTGGCTACTAAGGTTGAAGAAAGGATTCTAAAAAAGACTATCAAGACTCCCTAATTATTTTACACTATACCTTTATTAATATTGAGGTAGTGTCTACTAACTCTGTCTGCGATGAAATTATATTGGATAGGATGATGGGAAATTCATTTCAGAATTGTGGAAAGAACTGAAGATACTTTGTATCCAGACTCACGAGAGGCTCTGAGTGCTAAGAAATTGAATCAGAATGGTTGAATGGCTATTCTTTTTTCTTCTTTTATTATTTCTGATATTTCATTATCTTATATTTTTATTTTATTGATTTCTTATTTCATTTCTTTGTATTTTTCTATTTTCTATTCATATTATATTTATTATATTACTTTTTGACTTTTTAATATTACGAATATTCCTTTTCTTTATATTACTATTACTTAACTTAAATTACTTATTTTCTTGAATTTCTTTTTTATTTTTTCATTCTACTTTTTGATTTCCAATTCTTTCTATTTCAATAGAATTCTATTGAATAAGAAATATAGGAACTTTTTATGAGTGGATTCATGAAATTGTTTCATCAATAGCCGTAAGTAAGAATCCTATTTTGACTCTGCGCCATTGATTCCACTATGATTTTGAATCAATAATGGAATAATTCATTCATTTAATAGAGATAGGGGACATCATTCACATGGATATAGTAAGTCTCGCTTGGGCTGCTTTAATGGTAGTGTTTACATTTTCTCTTTCACTTGTAGTATGGGGAAGGAGTGGGCTTTAGAGCTAGGAATCTTACTAATTTAGTACTTTACTGAAGAATCTAATTGTATCAATTCGGATCGTTTTGCGAAAGCTGAAAACTTGACTTGGTTTAGTTTATCTAGATTCGTTTATCTATCTATTATTATAGATAATAGTATTAGATTTCTATTTCATATTTTTTTTAAATTATTAATTATTATATAATATATGATATGGTTATGATATTTATATGGTATATACTATAATGATGATATATAGTATATGCCCGTACTCTTCTTCCTACATTAATTCTTTCGATGGACCCCCGGATCCATATCCATAAGCATAAGAAGAGATATAAAAAATCAGGAATTCAAGCAGTTGGGCTTGCAATTATTTTGGATTGATCAAAATGCATACAAATGGGTGTAGAGAAAAAATATAAAATTCGAGTGCTATTTCATTTTTATGTACGTCTAATATATATTATTATATTTATAATTATAGATAGATATCTATTGTCAATTGATCTATATAAGAGAAATCTTCTTTCTGTACACAATACAACTTTATGTACTAAGAATTTGAATATGAAATATTCTACAATACTCAATTGTATAGTGTGGTAGAAAGAGCTATATATAGCTCTTTCTACCACACTATCTCAGATACTTCTGATTCCACATTTCATTTCAGACTGAAATATAGTTTGAAACCCTTTCCTTTCTTCAATCATTGATAAAAATGAAAAATTCAAGTTTCATTCAAATTAATCATTTTGGCTGACTGTTTTTACGTATATGATAAGTAAAAAGGCAGTAGGAACTAAAATGAACAGCGCAGTAGCAATAAACGCAAGAATATTGACTTCCATAATCTCTTTGTTTTTTTCTTTCACAATAATTTGGGATCTAATCCCATAGAGATGATAAAGTGGACTCCTATCAATTCAAAGGTATGAATTGCATCTTGATACTAACCCGGATCAAGATTATGAAGAAAAATATCAAATTGATTTATCGTCGCGAATTGAATAGTATAACATAGGAAGATCTTTTATCCATACTCGATCTAAATGAAATAGAAAGAAATAAAAATAGGATTCTTTATTGGTATTGGATCAGAAATCCCATTTCATTTTCCCGCTTTTCCACTTTTACTTTTCTATCACCTATTCTTATACATTTATCCAATTCTTATTCCTTTCCTTATACATAAAATATACAGAAAATTCTGAGGTCTCAGGTATCATATGGCCAATATTCTATGGGTCATACAATATGCAAATACAAACAAGAAACAGTAGTAGAAATGAGATGAAAAAAGAAAAGGACGGGTGAAGTATCAAAAATCTAATATTCCCACAGATTAGGGGGCGTTGCTTGGTTGGTATTTTATTAGTATCCTCCTTCTTTCCTTCTTGGATTGGAACTAGAACACATACATAAAAAATGCAGTGTGCAATTTGGATGAGAATAAGATAGATTATTTCCAATTAGTCATTGCGGATGCACAAACAAAGTTTGTTCGGAACTAAAGAAGGTGTGATTTCATCTGAACCCGAAAAGTACTCTGTCGAGATAATTATGTGAAGTTCATTGTGTATCGTACAATAAACGAAGATATTTTGTGTCTGTACTCTCGGTCAAAATACGGGCACTCTATTCCATTTTGTTGATCACGAAATGAACAACCGAAAAGAAAAAGGAAATAAGACGAGTATGGTCGCTCTTAAAATACTGAATATAGTCTGTCTTACTCTAGTAAGAAGTAACGATTTGACAAATCTACATATGTTTCTCCCTTACCAATCAGTGCTAGTGGAAGAAATAGAAATTTCCATATTTGTCTGATGAGAAATGTGAAACGAAAACAAAAGAAATAAGGATTCCCCCCATAGATTCAATTTTGTTCCCCGTCCTCCCTTTCACGGAAAAGGGGGAGATGAATTGATCAATTCATCGGTCGGGACTGACGGGGCTCGAACCCGCAGCTTCCGCCTTGACAGGGCGGTGCTCTGACCGATTGAACTACAATCCCAGCCATATGCAACATAGTCTTATGATTTCATAAGAGCATTCTATTTGTCGTGTTGCAACAGAAACACGAATTCTATAGGAATATCCTATTCACATAGATATGAACTTGAGTGATAGTGGCACAGATTACTAGTAATCTATGGTTATTTTCTTGTATTTACTGTATTGCAAATGAAAAGAAAAAGAATGATGAGAAAAAATGGACTATTTTTATTTATACGGATCCGGCATTTCTGTTTCTAGAGGACAAATTTTTTAGATCTTCTTCATGGAGCGGCGAATTCTTGGGCCGAGCTGGATTTGAACCAGCGTAGACATCTCGCCAACGAATTTACAGTCCGTCCCCATTAACCGCTCGGGCATCGACCCAGGAAGAATGAATTCTAGGTTTATTGATAATCCATGACCAACTTCCTTTCGTAGTCTACTACCCCCAGGGGAAGTCGAATCCCCGTTGCCTCCTTGAAAGAGAGATGTCCTGAACCACTAGACGATGAGGGCATACCCGCCCCGACTGTCATCATATTATGACAATAGTATGAGTAGTTTTTTGAAATTGTCAATATATAATTAGAATCAAATGTATGACTAGATCCGAGGAGTCTTTCCTACTTTTATGTTAGGATCCCATAGAATTTTTTCATGGCTCTTTCATGAATGAGCTATCCCATACTCCCATAAATATTCTATCCTGGAACTAGATCTATAACTAGAAACTGTATATAAGTATATGCTATATATGATGAATGATGATATATATGAAAATCTATTCAATAAAAATAGATTCAAAAATAAAATATGAAAATTCAATATGAAATTCCATTTCAATAATGGAAATTAGATTTCTATTGAAGTAAAAGTAATTTAAAGAAAGTTCAATAAAGTAAAGTTAAAAATAAAGAAAAATAAAAAAAGAAAGTAAATGTAAATAAAATAGTAGTAGTCTAGTAATACTACTATATAGTCATAGTATAGTATAGAAATAGTATCATAGTCTATTTCTCTTATAGTAATATGAAATTTGAAAGTAACGGTAAAGTCATATTCATATTAGTTAGTATTAGTAATATGAAAGTCTATGTATTTAAAGTATATAAAGTCTATTTCATATTTAAAGTATACGTATATTCTATAATTATCTAATTCTAAATTTCTATTTTCTATAGAATTCTAGAATTTTTAATTAGATAGAAATTCTAGAAATTCGAAATATCTTTCTATTCTATTAGAAAAGATTCTAATAAATAGATTTCGAATCTATTTCTTATTTTATTTATTGTATTTAGAAAGATAAAGATATATATAGAAATATATAAAGAGTAAAGAGAAATTTGATGAAATTCTATTTCTATAAAGATAAAGTAGAAATAGAAGTGAAAGTCTCAATATCTAAATACTCAACTAAATATAAGAAATAATAAATATAAGTAATATAAGTATTAAGATAAAGTATTTAGAAAGTATTCTAAAAAAGTATTTATGTATCGTATTTATGCCTTAAAGTATAAGGTAATATTAAGTGTAATAATAAGAAAGTAGAATTCTAATTTCATTAAATAATGAAATCTAACGATAACGAAACCGAAACAAAGTATAAGATCCCTTCAGCTTAGGGAGTGATTAGTCCGACAGAAAAAAGAGTCAAACTCTCATTCCTTTTATTCAATTTGAACTCATTGCTTCGTTCAGCGTTCAGATGAGTTATGCCTA